TGGAGAATGGTAGGATATATGAAATTCCAATGACCGTTGGATATGATTCGATCAGGTCCTGAATAATCAAGAACCCCCCCCTTTTTACCGTAAGGATTCGAACTAAACAATTTGTGTCTCACTTGATCATTAGTCACGGAGAGGTCAGAAATAGATCTCCGTTCAACAGAATGAACATTCATTTGATCTTGATCCTTGTGGAGCGAAAAAGGCACTATACTGGATCTGCACAGAGCTCCTGATAATATCCATAAATGACTTGTTTTGGGTAAGAGATGAACATTACCATATTTATATTCAGGTGCATGGTACACATCGGTACTCCAGTGCATTTCTCCCTCTGAGTCAGAATAAATATGTTTTCGAACTTTCTCTTTAACTTTATTAAAATTGAAAGTGGATGTTCCAGCGCGAATCTCAGCAATCACTTGTTCTGATTCTACATATTGATCATTTTGAACTAAAAGAAAACTTTTGGGTGGAATATTCACATTATGTAGAATATCGTGACTCTCAATAGTTACATACAGGTCTATATAACATAGAAAAGCAGGATGCCCATGACGTGTACGTGTGGGATGAACCAAATCCTCATTGAATTTGATTTTTCCCTTAAAAGGAGCTCGTACATGTTCTGCAGTACCACCTGTGAATACTCCACCGGTATGAAAAGTTCTTAATGTTAGTTGAGTCCCCGGTTCGCCGATTGATTGACCCGCAATAATACCTACTGCTTCTCCTAATTCGACCAGGTCGCCATGAGTGGGACTCTGACCATAACATAATCGACAGATCCAAGATATACTCCTGCAAAGAAAGGGGGTTCGAATATATATTGGTTGTGTTCGAAAGGTTATGAATCGAGTGACAAGTCCAACCCCAATATCTTTATTTTGAGCGGCAATGCAACGTGGACCCATATATATATTGTATGCTAATACACGACCAATTAGTGTTTGGACCCAAATTCTTTCCGTCATCCCATTTCTAGGACTCACGGAAATGCCTCGGGTAGTGCCACAATCTGTTCTACGTACAACAATGTGTTGAACTACTTCAACAAGTCTACGCGTGAGGTATCCAGCATCTGATGTTCGTACAGCAGTATCCACAACTCCTTTGCGGGCTCCGTAGCAGGAAATGATATATTCCGTTAAAGAAAGTCCTTCGCGTAAATTGCTTTGAATCGGTAAATCAATCATTTGTCCTTGGGGATCCGACATTAATCCTCTCATACCTACTAATTGGTGTACCTGAGATGCATTTCCTCTAGCTCCCGAAAAGGACATTATATGGACTGAATTAGAAGGATCAGTCATCCGAAAATTAGGATGCATTTCTTGTCTCAAATATTCACTTGTAGCATACCATATCTCAATGGATTGGCGTAATTTTTCTACTGTGTGTACATTCCCATAATGATGGTGCTTTTCTAAAATGAAACTTTGTTGTTCAGCATCTTGGACTAACCACCCCTTAGAAGGTACTGTTAAAAGATCATCAATTCCTAATGAAATGGATGTAGCAGTGGCTTGCTGGAAACCCAGAGTCTTTACTTGATCCAGGGTGTGCGATGTATATGCCATTCCGAAGTGATCTATTAATCTGCTAATAAGTCGTTTCATGGCAGACCCATCTATCGCTTTATTGTAAAAGAACAGATCAGCCCATTCTGCCATAAGTACTTCTCTATTCCGCTGAGTAGGATTCGCCAATGGGTTTGAGTCAGTGATTCGAAGACCTCCTTTACTGGATCTCGATTCATGTAGAAATTAAGGAATTATGATTCCAGTTGAACCGGAGAGATCAAAATTCCCGCGGTATTACATAATTCCTTAGCTTAGGTACCGTATGAGTAGGCCTGACAAAACCCCTGTATGGCTTCTTCTATTTCTCGAGAAAAAGAAATAGGACCAACAGTGGTTCGGGTGTATATACAAAGGGTTTGTTTTTTTATACGTCTTACTATTAGATAGTGCCCATAAATTTCATGATAGGTACCCAAAGATTCATATTGAACTTCGACAGGAACTTCTCTTGAGGCAATGACACGTTGATCTAGTCGCCACCGAAGCCACAAAGGACTATCTAAATTGATTCGTTTCTGCTGATAAACTATAAGTACATCATAGGAACTACAAAAATAGGGCTCTTTCTCTTTCGTAGTATATTTATACTTATAATCATTAACTGTTTCATTTTGATAGTTTATGCGATTCCATGGATTATACCTATTTGCACAAATACCTCGACGATTCCCGATCGTTAATACATAGAGTCCAATAAGCATATCTTGGGTTGGTACCGAAATGGGATCTCCAATAGCCGGAGAAAAGAGATTCATATGAGAAAACATAAGTAAACGAGCCTCCGCTTGCGCTTCCAAAGATAAAGGTACATGAACAGCCATTTGATCCCCATCAAAGTCTGCATTGAATCCTTTACGAACTAATGGATGTAAACAAATAGCACGTCCACCCCCTAAAATGGGCTGGAACGC